CGGGGGATTTTGTGACATTTCTGATTGGCTGTCTTGTATTTCTAATAAGTTGTTTAATCGTTGGCATGTTGAATCATATACATAATGGGCTGGTTTAGATCGATCCTAACCGTATGATTATGAATGACTTTTTTTCAATAGAATAGAATCGATAGATCAATAGAATCATCAATCATCAATCAATAGATATAGATAGATAGTAAATAAAAAAAAGTCATAGAATATTAAACGCGGCAGGGTTCATTTTAAATCACGAATTGACGCGAAATTCAGGCTATTTATTGTCATTCAACCGCTACAAGATCAACAATTCCATAAGCTTGGGCCTCTGTTGCTGACATAAAAATATCTCTTTCCATGTCTTCGGATACAACCCAGAAGGGTTTCCCCGTTCTTTGTACATAAACCCTTGTCAGGGTTTCACGTAGTTTCAGCAGTTCTCCCACTTCCAGGATGAATTCTCCCGTTGCTACTTCAGAAAAAGAACCAGCGGGTTGATGGATCATTACCCTGATGATATAAGATAAAAAAGGTTTCTCTATTTCGCATGATGAGGGGAAGATAAAAGAAAGATAAAAGAATAACAAGAAAAAAGATAGAATCGAACAACCGTACGGGCATTACGCATTGCATACGGCTCTACAATAAAATTGACCCTTACCTTCAAAAAAATAGGATCGATCAGACCCCGATCGGTAAATGATCAACTTACCACCCTTCTTTTCGGAGGAATTCAAAAATACTATGATGGCTCCGTTGCTTTCTATATTTATTATATTTTTTTGTCTGTGATTTGTCTGTCATTCAGCAATCCCAAGGTTGCTTTTTTGTTTGATCAAATAAACTAAGGAAAAAAGAATCTTGTTTTTTTTTCGCTCTATACTATAAATATTGTTAAGAGACCTCTGGTGTGAAAAAAGTTTGTGACGCTGAATTGGACTTCCGATAATAAAATAGGAAATACCTTTTTCTCATATTATACTCTCTCGATACATAATCTAATGTTTTGAAAACAAAATTTATTATATCGAATTCAAAGTGCCATGCTATTATTACTTAACTTAAAAATTCATATTTCATATGGCGAAGGCATAGTCTTCCTTTTTCTCTCAAATAAAAGCCTCATTGGCGCCAAGCGTGAGGGAATGCTAGACGTTTGGTAATTTCTCCTCCGACCAGGATAAAAGATCCCATTGAAGCGGCTGATCCCATGCATATTGTCTGTACATCTGGTTGTACAAATTGCATAGTATCATAAAGAGCCACCCCCGGTATTACCCATCCGCCAGGAGAGTTTATAAACAAATACAGATCTTGGGTATCATTCTCCATACTGAGATATATCATAAGACCAATAAGTTGATTTGAGATCTCGCTATCAACCTCTTGACCTAAAAAAAGTAATCTTTCTCGATAAAGTCGGTTGATTAGGGTCAAATTGTATCCCCCCGGAACCGTACAGGCGCCTTTTGACGCATACGGTTCAAAAAAAACAAAAGAATCAATGTGTAGATTCCTATACTTTTTCTTTTTTCATAGCAAGTTCCTTCTAACTTATAATGATTTCCTTGATTTTTGACTAAACACGAGTTTGTCTTCCTTTCCTTATAACTTAACTATTAACTAGAACTAGAATATAAAAAAGAATTTATTAAACTTATCCAACTAACTTTTCATTGATGGATTCTTTCATCGAGATTCAATCCAAATCACGATGTCTTTTTCTTGTTCTTAAATGGGCCCCTTTAATCTTTTTAGGTTTATGCTCTACTCCGGGTAAAGATCCGCCCTATTTTTATTTGCACATATAGTACAAATGCTCCCATTACCACTTCTTTTAGTTATCCCTTCTTTTTTTTTTCAATTCACGCATTCCATAAAATAGTTGAGGGCTTAATGCATTTTACTCAATTGATTGATTAAGAGGAGAGTTTGAAATAACTTCTACTTATAAAAAAGAGATTTCTTTAAAAAAAGGAATCCTTTATGATATAAAATAGATACCACTTGGTTTTTTTAAACGGAGCCTGGATACTTCAATGTAGTAGTCCAACTAAGCCAACCATAAAATCTTCTAATTGATAATAGTAATTCGAATCCCCCCCAAAAAGTGGATCTAATTGCATTTCACGCTCCAAATTTTTGATGATTCCATTAATCTTTCGTGGGCGAAACAGGGGATATCTCGAGTGGGGAGAAAACGGGAAAATCCCATATGGCCCAATATATCTGACAAGTCGCACTATATGTCAACCCAAGTTGCATCTTCCTCTCCAGGACTTCGAAAAGGTACTTTTGGAACACCAATAGGCATTATTAAATGAAAGAAAAAAGAACTAAGTACTATATTTTACTTTGATGTGGAAACGTAACAAAGCCCTTATTATTATCATTATCTATTATTTTATTATTATCTTTATTTATAAATAATAATAATATAATCTTTATCTTTTCTTTCTTTATAATTTTATATTATATTTTTATTTATTTTATAATAATA